GGGAGTGCATAGACAATCAGGAGGTTTGCTTAGAAGCAGCAATCCTTTAAAGAGTGCGTAATAGCTCACTGATCGAGTAAACCTGCGCCGAAAATGTATGGGACTAAGTAATTTGCCGAAACTGTGCGATATATATTTATATATCGGTAGGGGAGCGTTCTGTTGTAGGTCGAAGTATTAGCGTAAGCGGATATGGACGAAGCAGAAGTGAGAATGTCGGCTTGAGTAACGAAAATATAGGTGAGAATCCTATACCCCGAAAACCCAAGGTTTCCTCCGGAAGGCTCGTCCGCGGAGGGTAAGTCAGGACCTAAGGCGAGGCTGAAAAGCGTAGTCGATGGACAACGGGTTAATATTCCCGTACCATTTTTTATTGATATCGAGGGACGGAGAAGGCTAAGCTAGCCGGATATTGGTTTTACCGGTTTAAACGTTCGAGATGTTGAGAAGCGGCGAAAACGCTTTGAGTTGAGACGTGAATACGAGACACTAAGGTGTTGAAGTAGTGTATGTCATACTTCCAAGAAAAGCTTGCACTGTCATAAATAAAAAATGCCTGTACCATAACCGACACAGGTGGGTAGGTAGAGTATACTAAGGGGCGCGAGATAACTCTCTCTAAGGAACTCGGCAAAATAACTCCGTAACTTCGGGAGAAGGAGTGCCTTATTTATAAGGTTGCAATAACAAGATCCAAGCAACTGTTTATCAAAAACACAGGTCTCCGCTAAGTCGTAAGACGATGTATGGGGGCTGACGCCTGCCCAGTGCCAGAAGGTTAAAGAAGTTGGTTAGCAATAGCGAAGCTGGTAACTGAAGCCCTGGTGAACGGCGGCCGTAACTATAACGGTCCTAAGGTAGCGAAATTCCTTGTCGGGTAAGTTCCGACCCGCACGAAAGGCGTAATGATTTGGATACTGTCTCGGAGAGGGGCTCGGTGAAATAGACTTGTCTGTGAAGATGCGGACTACCTGCACCAGGACAGAAAGACCCTATGAAGCTTTACTGTAACTTGAAATTGAAATTGGACTTTATTCGCGCAGCATAGGTGGGAGGCGTTGATTATAATCTCGCGGGATTATTGGAGCCATCAGTGAGATACCACTCTTGTAATGTTAGATTTCTAACTTTGAATCATTATCTGGTCAAAGGACAGTTTCAGGCGGGCAGTTTGACTGGGGCGGTCGCCTCCTAAACGGTAACGGAGGCGTACAAAGGTTTCCTCTGAACGGTTAGAAATCGTATCTAGAGTGTAAAGGCATAAGGAAGCTTGACTGTGAGACCTACAAGTCGAGCAGGGACGAAAGTCGGTCTTAGTGATCTGACGGTACTGAGTGGAAAGGCCGTCACTCAACGGATAAAAGTTACTCTAGGGATAACAGGCTGATCTCCCCCAAGAGTTCACATCGACGGGGAGGTTTGGCACCTCGATGTCGGCTCATCGCATCCTGGGGCGGTAGTACGTCCCAAGGGTTGGGCTGTTCGCCCATGAAAGCGGTACGCGAGCTGGGTTCAGAACGTCGTGAGACAGTTCGGTCCATATCCGGTGTAGGCGTTAGAATATTGAGAGGAGCCTTCTTTAGTACGAGAGGACCGAGAAGGACATACCTCTGGTGTACCAGTTATCGTGCCAACGGTAAACGCTGGGTAGCTATGTATGGAGTGGATAACCGCTGAAAGCATCTAAGTGGGAAGCCCACCTCAAGATAAGTATTCTCATCACGTAAGTGAGTAAGGTCACGGTAAGACTAACCGTTTGATAGGCATTAAGTGTAAGTACAGTAATGTATGTGCTGAGATGTCCTAATAGACCGAGGACTTGAATTTTATAAATCTTTAAGATATTTATATCTTAAAGATTTTTTGCTTTGGTGTTTTTAGTGTACTGAGCGGAACCACACTGATCCATCTCGAACTCAGTTGTGAAACGTTATAAATCGACGACAATACTTGGGGGGAGACCTCCTGGGAAGATAGTTCAATGCCAAAGTTTTAAAGAAAATAATTATTTATTCAATGTAAAAAAATTATTCTTAAAAAATATTTCAAGTTTTATATATAATATTAGTTATAATACTAGTCATTAACATTATTTTCTGTATTTAAATTTTTAACATTTCTAAAGGATTATCAATTATGGATACTCGTTTACTAGTAATTGCTGCACCTGTTTTAGTTGCAGCATCATGGGCTTTATTTAATATTGGTCGTTTAGCAATCCAACAACTTCAACGTTTATCACGTTAAAAACTAATTACAAGACTAGAAAAATTAAAAATAGTCTTGTAATTAGTTTTTAAAAAATTTACAAAGTTTTTTAATTTATTTAATTCTCGCTCATTAGAATTTTTGCTAGACTTTTAAAAGGTATTCTGAACACATCTAGACAAATTAAATTCTATTTTGTACAATAGACTTAAATTAGAAAGGTATCTTAAATAAAGATAAAAAAATCATGGCTGTACCTAAAAAACGGACATCAAAAGCAAAAAAGAATAGTCGTAAAGCTAATTGGAAAAGAAAAGCATCAAAATCTGGACAAAAATCTTTATCATTAGCTAAATCAATCTTACGAGGTAAAACGACCAGTTTTGTCTATCGTCTTTACGTTGATGAATAACTTTGATATTTTCTTAGTATAAATTTAAACATATATTAAGAAAATTTCAAATTTACTTAATGTTAATACTAAATAAATTGAAATTTCTGGATCTTAATTAAAACCTAATTTATAATTTTAGATATATAGACATATATATATATTAATAAAATAAAATTAGCGGATGTGGCGAAATTGGTAGACGCGCTAGATTTAGGTCCTAGTAACTTTTGTTTTGAGAGTTCGAGTCTCTCCATCCGCAATTAAAAAATTCTTTACTTAACTTCTTGAATATTTGTTATATGGTTCTTCCATTTACTTTACAACAATTACGTATTTTTAAAGCTATTGCTTCTGAAAAAAGTTTTACTCAAGCCGCTGAAATTTTATTTGTTTCACAACCTTCATTAAGTAAACAAATTAAAACTTTAGAAAATCGTTTAGGAATTTTATTATTAAATCGAACTGGTAATAAAATATCTTTAACTGAAGCAGGAAGTGTTTTTCTTCAGTATTCTGAACGAATACTTGCGCTATGTGAAGAAAGTTGTCGTGCTTTAAACGATTTAAAAGACGGTGAACGAGGGAATTTAAAAGTCGGGGCAAGTCAAACAATAGGAGCATATTTAATGCCCCGTGTCTTAACGCTATTTGCTCAGAGTTACCCACAAATTACGTTAAATATTGATATTGATTCAACCAGAATTATTGCAAAAAAGGTTGCTGATCGAATTATTGATATTGCTATTGTAGGGGGTGATATTCCTACCGGTTTAAAAAAAAATTTAGAAATTGAAAATTTTGTTGAAGACGAACTAATTTTAATAATCCCTAAGTCACACCCATTTGCAAGGAAGAAAAAAAAGAAAATTAGTCGAGAAGATCTTTATCATTTAAACTTTATAACCTTAAATTCAAATTCTACAATTCATAAATTTATTGATAATATTTTGATTCAAAATAATATTCAAACTAAACAATTTAATATAATTATGGAACTAAATTCAATTGAAGCTATAAAGACAGCAGTCAGTCTTGGCTTAGGGGCTGCTTTTGTTTCATCATCGGCAATAGAAAAGGAAATTGAATTAAAAACAGTTGAAATTATAACAATTGAAAATATTAAAATAACGCGAACATTATCAATCATTACAAATACAGATTCACACCGATCTAAAGCTTTTGACTTTTTTTATAATGAACTATGGTTACTTAAGAATTTATAAATTTATCCAGTTCTAATTAAAGTTGACTTAACTGAAATTTATTTTGTAATATTATTTTATAAAAAGAGAAAATCTTCTAAATTATGAAATACGCAATTGTAGAAATTAGTGGAAGACAATTTTGGATTGAAACAGGAAAATACTACGATTTAAATCGTATTCCAACCGAACTTGGGAAAGAAATTACATTAAATAGGGTTTTATTGGCTAATGACAATGGAGAACTTTTAATCGGAAAACCTTATTTAGATAGTGTAAAAGTTAAAGGAAAAATTTTAGAACATTTACGTGGTCGTAAAACTATTGTATATAAAATGCGCCCCAAGAAAAAAACTCGTAAAAAGCAAGGGCATCGCCAAGATTTAACTCGAGTTCTTATTGAAGAAATAAATATTAATTAATAGTTAAGGATTATAAATATGGCACATAAAAAAGGGGCAGGGAGTACAAAAAATGGTCGTGATTCAAATGCGAAACGCTTAGGTGTTAAAAGGTTTGGAGGTGAAAAAGTTAAAGCAGGTAGTATCCTAATCCGCCAAAGAGGAATGAAATTTAAACCTGGTTCTAATGTTGGCTATGGAAAAGATTTCACTCTATTTGCATTAGTTGATGGTACTGTAAAATTTGATTATAAAGATGCTCAACATAAACGAGTAAATATTATTACTTAGTCGAACTTTATCAATTTTTCAAAATGCTAAAAAATCCATTCATTAAAGATTCAGTCACAAACCAATATCAAGCATTAATTAATCAAATTAATGCTCTAGAAAATAATTTAAAAACATTAACTGATACAGAACTAAGAAATAAAACATTTCAATTAAAAAAACAGTACCAAGAAGAACAAAGTTTAAATTCATTGATTGCGGAATCTTTTGCACTTACAAGGGAAGCAAGTTTTCGAACTTTAGGGCTGCGTCATTTTGATGTTCAATTAATTGGAGGTTTAGTTTTAAATAGTGGAAATATTAGTGAAATGCGGACTGGTGAAGGAAAAACATTAGTAGCAACTTTACCCGCATATTTAAACGCTCTAACAAATAAAGGTGTTCATATTGTTACGGTAAATGATTATTTAGCAAGTCGTGACCAAATCTTAATGGGACAAATTTATCGGTTTTTAGGATTAGACACAGGTTTAATTCAAGAAGATATGTCCTTTTTAGAACGACAACAAAATTATCAAGCTGATATAACTTATGTAACAAATAATGAAGTAGCTTTTGATTATTTACGTGATAATATGGCATCTAATTTAAATCAAGTTGTTTTACCACCTTTTAATTATTGTATTGTAGATGAGGTTGATTCAATATTTATTGATGAAGCACAAGTCCCATTAATAATTTCTCAAGCAGTAGAAACTTGTATTGATAAATACATTGTTGCCGCAGAAGTTGCAGAATATTTAGAAGTTAATGTTCACTTTAAAGTAGATGAAAAAAATAGAAATATTATTTTAACTGACCAAGGAACATCACAAATTGAAAAAATTTTACAAGTTGAAGATTTATATAATCCAAATGACCCTTGGATTCCTTATATTTTAAGTGCTATTAAAGCAACTGCTTTATTTTTTCAAAATGTACATTATATCGTCCAAAACAATCAAATTATTATTGTTGATGAGTTTACAGGCCGAATTATGCCCGATCGACGCTGGAATGAAGGTTTACATCAAGCTGTTGAAGCAAAAGAGGGTGTTCCAATTAGACAAAATACTGAAACAGCGGCATCAATTACTTATCAAAATTTTTTCTTGTTATATCCTAAGTTAGCCGGTATGACTGGAACGGCTAAAACTTCCGAGGTAGAATTTGAAAAGATTTATAACTTACCTGTAGAAGAAATCCCAACAGCTCGACCAAATCTTCGGAAAGATTTGCCTGACTTTGTTTATAAGGATAGTTTAACAAAATGGACTGCGATTGCACGTGAGTGTAAATCTATTGCAAAAACTAAACAGCCAATTTTAATTGGAACAACAACTGTTGAAAATTCTGAAATGTTAGGCGATTTATTAAAAGAATATCAACTATCATACAGATTGTTAAATGCAAAACCAGAAAATGTAAAACGAGAGTCCGAAATTGTCGCACAAGCAGGAGAAATAGGAAGTATTACAATTGCGACAAATATGGCGGGTCGAGGAACAGATATTATTTTAGGTGGTAATATTACATTTAAAGTTCGAAAACAACTTTATAATATTCTAGTTTCGTATAAAAGCCAAAATGCGTCGAGCAAAATAAATAATATTTTCCCTTTAACAAAAGATATTCATTTTACTTCACAAAAATTTTTAAGTGTTTTAAAATCTTTACTTAATGATGATAACTTCTTAAATTTATCATCAACTGGAATTTTAAAACTTTTAAATGAAATTGATCAAATTAGAATTCCTAAGATTCCTTATCAATGTTCAATTAAATTTTTACTTAGTAAACTAGAGAAGTTTGAGAAAAAAAATCAAAATATTAACAATAAAATTGTTAAAAATTTAGGTGGACTTTATATTATTGGTACCGAGCGTAATAATTCTCGTCGAGTAGATAATCAACTACGTGGTAGATGCGGACGTCAAGGTGATCCAGGAACTTCTAGATTTTTCTTAAGTTTAGAAGATTCATTGTTTCGAAATTTTGGAAGTTCAAAACTTCAAAATTTTATGCAAAACCAACTTTTAGATGACTTACCTTTGGAATCAAGTTTACTAACTAAAAGTTTAGATGCTGCTCAGAAACGAGTCGAAGAAAGAGATTATGACGGACGAAAATATTTATTTGATTATGATGATATATTAAATAAACAACGTAATATCGTATATTATGAACGAAGAAAACTTTTAGAAAGTCAATCTCTTCGCGAAACAATTTTAGCTTATGGTGAGCAAGTTATTAAAGATATTATAAATTTATTTAAAGACCCTAAATTTACTCGAAATAATTCTTTAATTGAAGAATTATTTAAAACAAGATTTGTAAGTTTAAATGAAAATTTAAATGGCATAGACTCATTTGAATTAAAAACTTATTTATTTCAAGAATTTTGGTTATCCTATGAAGCAAAAGTTCTTGAATTTGAAATATGTCAAACTGGGCTAATTAGATCCTTTGAACGAACAATAATACTTTATTACACCGATATTGCTTGGAAAGAACATCTACAAAAAATTTCATTGTTACGTGATGCTGTAGGATGGCGAAGTTATGGGCAACGAAATCCATTATTTGAATTTAAAGAAGAAGCTTATAATTTATTCCAAAATCGAAATATAACAATAAGACATTTATTAATTCGTGATTTTTTACATTCCTTTATTTTATAACGGTTAAATCCATCTTTATTAAAAAAATATATATATATTTATGACAAAACGTACTCTTTCAAATAAAACTCGATCGTCTGTTTTAAAAGTGTCGGGTTTTCGTGCCCGTATGGCAACAGCACAAGGAAAAAAAATCATACGAAATCGAAGAAAAAAAGGTCGAAAGAAATTAGCAATTCCACGTTAATTAACAATATTATTAGAGTTACTCAGTTTTGTTTGCTCTAATAATAAACAATTTTTTATGTAAAATTAATATAATAGTAATTTATTAAAGAGAATTTTGATTGAGCAATTTTATGAAATTTACTGATGAACTAACACTTTTGTTAAAAGCTAGGTAT